AGAATTAGATGGTCTTCCTGAACAGGCCTTTTATTTGGTAGGTAACATCGATGAAGCTACGGCGAAGGCTATTAACTTAGAAACGGAGAGCAATTCGAAGAAATGACCTTAAATCTTTGTGTACTGACCCCTAATCGAATCGTTTGGGATTCAGAAGTGAAAGAAATCATTTTATCTACTAATAGTGGACAAATCGGCGTATTACCAAATCACGCTCCTATTGCCACAGCAGTAGATATAGGTATTTTGAGAATACGCCTTAACGACCAATGGCTAACGATGGCTTTGATGGGTGGTTTTGCTAGAATAGGTAATAATGAGATCACTGTTTTAGTAAATGATGCAGAGAAAAGTGATGACATTGATCCAGAAGAAGCTCAGCAAACTCTTGAAATAGCGGAAGCTGCTTTGAGAAAAGCTGAAGGAAAGAGACAAACAATTGAGGCAAATCTAGCTCTCCGACGGGCTAGGACACGAGTAGAAGCTATCAATGCCATTTCATAACCAGTCTGGGCGTCCAAATAATCATCGATTTATACGCCCGGGTTGTTTTATTTGACTTGATTCTGCCGAGTAAATACAATCAAGCGCAATCAGATTTTGATGTAACGAAAAACAAAATCAATAAAAAAGATAAAAAATAAATATTACTAAAATAAAATTACTTATTAGATACCATTGACCGGGGTATCTAATAAGTTCTACCTACTATTGGATTTGAACCAATGACTCCCGCCGTATGAAAGCGATACTCTAACCGCTGAGTTAAGTAGGTCATTTATCTTCACAAAGAAAACCAAAAGGGACTCATCCCATCGATGGATTATAAATATCATATTACTTAGAAGCAATACCGATCAATACGATCTTGGATCATGGAATAGTCATCTTGAGAATATTAATCTTGACAATAAATTATCTACATAATAAAATATGTATTACAAGCACTAAGGGCTGTAGCTCAGTTGGTAGAGCACCTCGTTTACACGCGCGCCGATGTTTTTCAGGGGAGTGCATCATGCAATCAAAAAATTGATCTTATTGAGAAATCGATGTCTTACTCCATAATTTTGAGGGAAGAGGAGAAAAATAGCCTGACAAGGATTTGGTCAATTTAGGTGCTAATTAGGTGCCAAACAGACCCCCATCATTGATTTGATATATTGATAAGGTGAATACCCAGTCTATTCAATGCTAGGCTGAGTATCAGGGCCTCAAAAAAATATCTTTTCGTCCTATGAACTTTAAGGTGTATGAAGTTTCATATTTGATTTTTAAGTAGAGCGATAGAGACTTCATTTCACTTAGGTTAATCTAGGCCAGAGGCAGACCTACGTCAATATAACCCCCCCTTGAAAAACTTTGGTAGTGTTCCTGAATCTGAATACACATAATGACTCAGAGCACATGGAGCCATCTCCTTATTTTTCTGTCAAAAATAAAAATGGCGGACTAGCTGATATTTCTATCAGTTAATGAAAGAGCCCAATGCACAAAAAATGCATGTTGGGTCTTTGAAACAGTTCATATCATTTTGATAATAATAAGTTTGATCTGTTTTACCGAGAAGGTCTACGGTTCGAGCCCGTATAGCCCTAAAGCCTTATAATATTATTCAAAAAAAAAAACGGATCCTTTTTTATTTGAATTTCCTCGTTATTTTTTTAACTGACTCATTGCTTCATCAAAAGACAATCATTCCTATAAGCCCATCCATGGGAATCGTTTAAAGTAGAATATCAAAGCAAAAACAAATTGCATTTCAACGGACCCAATTTATCTTTTCCAGTTCTGGATAAGCAAACCAACTTTTCTGCATTACTCTTCGTAGGAAAATGCATATGGAATTTTCCTCTTTTCCTGTCCGAAATCAACGAGTTAATTATACTACCCTTCTTTGGTTTGGTATATCCGATTCGAGTGAATTCTGTATGATGACCCGAGTCTGGTTAAAAACTCCAACTAACCCAACCCCAATCAAATCTAATAGTAATTTACGCAGGTATTGTGCGGTAGTTGTGCACAAGATAAAGCTTTAAAAACCAATTTGCTAATTTAAGTTTCATTGTAAACATTGTCAACAACGTAAAAGGGGCTTTCCTTCGTATACCTTACTTAGACCTAGTCTTCTCTTTTCTTTCGATAGAAAATACTCCCTCGAGATTGGATTCTAATTAAATAATAAATAAAAGGTATAAATAATAAATAAAAGGTATAAATAATAAATAAAAGGAATATACCAATTCTATACTATAAATCAATCTTGACTTGATAAATCAATCTTGACTTGATATTAAAATTCCTAGACGTTTTATTACTTGTTCTATTCTAAACCACTAAAAAAAGAGGCAAATGGACATATTCATAAAAAATTGAAATAAATATAAACAAAGATAATAAAATAGAAAAGATAATGCAAATCGATGTCAATTTTGACCAATTCCTAATAACTTAACTATAACTAATAAAAAATAGAAAAAAATGAGAATTCTATTTGGAA